AATTCAATCTTACACTTACTTCAATTCTATTTTGATATGGTATAGACATATCCTGTTCTTATACAAATAAGACTTTCTTGCCTTGCTTTCACAGCACCTCGGGGTATCTCTAAAGACATTACTTCACATTGAGTTTACAATTCTAATTCTATAGCAATTAAATAAATAAAGATAAATAAATAAAGGTGAAATCTTATGAAATTCATGTGTATTAGTAAGATGAATATATTATTAGCTAAGAGAATAATAATGAATAATATGAAAAGACTCATATGCTATTGGTATTATTTTTTTCATTACGATCCATAATAGCAAATTATTGCTTTTACAGAATGCATTGATCGATTCTATTATCTCTCCCTGGTTAAGATTAAACAGATTTGAAAAAGGGCCTTAGATATAAGATATAACAACTCGTGGATTCTCTATCGGAAAATTCCAATTATAGGCTTTGCTTTGAACCTATACTATCTCGTCGCCCGGCTTGCGCCCCCAAAAAGTCGAGTTATGAAATGAGAGTTTGAAGTCTTCAAAGACTCATTCCAAATATGGGTCTTTTGTACTCGAAATTAGGTTTCATATCAGTAAAAAAGTTGTTTTGAAGCAAACCTATACACTGGGGCGCAGCACGGCGATAGAGTCAGTCAAATGATAAATGATGTGATTCTGATCTATAAAAAAAAAGGATATTTTTCATTTTTAATGGAATCGCGAGTTAGCGGACGATTCGGCAGACAAAATGCTAAATGATAAAACCAACTCACGGAAATCGAAAGGGGGCAAACACTAATGGATTAAAAGACAATTAATTCATTATCTTTGAGACAAGACAAGAAATTCTTGGGACTGCTTTTCCGCACAATAAAAGCGACGGGTCAGGGGATTGCTAATTCAGCCAAATTCCAACCCTAATATTATTGTAGAAAGTAAGCATCGGTAGAATTGGAATTTTGAATGATGGGCAATTGGTTTGGAGTAGAAAATTGGGATACAAATATAGATTGTATAACAGCCAGCCTAAGACCCATATGATTTACTATTTGATTCCATTTGTCTTGGGTCTCGTTGTAGTTTTTTTTACCCAACCCGGGCTCATGTCATGATTTTTCCTTCAAAAATCAAAAATCCCCTTCTTTTGGGTATACAAAAAGAGAAAAGGGCCTCTTGATTGTGGTCAGAGGTCAAAATCATCATATTATGTAATAGCACCATGAAGATTAATGAATATGAAGAATAGGTTTGTTTATCCGAAATTTCAAAACACCGGTTGGGTCCATTGAACTTCATTTTTACATTTTTATTAGTTTTATGCTTCGAACGATCCCAAAAGAGCGAGTGTGCTGGAATGATTCTATTCCGATGGAACAAGCACCCGGCCAGCTACAAACAATATAATAATGAGAAAAGTATACTAGAATACTATAAATACACTAAAGAATTAGTAAGATAGAAAGAAAAAGAAATGCCATTTTTTTTTTTTTTTTCATTTTCAATTCATTACCAAATTAGGGCTATACGGACTCGAACCGTAGACATTCTCGGTAAAACAGATCAAACGTTTTATTATCGAAATGATTTGACCTGTTTCAAAGACCCAACATGCATTTTTTTTTTTGCATTGGGCTCTTTCATCAACTGATAGAAAGATCAGCTAGTCCGCCATATTTTTCTTGATAAAAAGATAACAAGATGGCTCCACGTGCTATGATTCAGTATTTGTATTTCTGCTCATGAGCAATACCAAAGTGTTTCAAAGAAGAGTTGGTTGGCTTGACGTAGGTCTGCCTATGGCCTAGATCAACCTAAGTGAAATGTAGTCTCTAGCGCTCTGCTCAAAGCGTCAAATATGAAACTTTATACACCTTAAAGTTCATAGGACGAAAAGAGATTTTTTTGAGGTCCTTCTACTCATTCTACCTAGCATTGAGTGGTCTGAATATTGACCTTATCAATTATCAAATCTATGATGGGTTCGATTTTAGTGCCCAAATGGGCACCCTACATAATTGGACCAATCAAATATTTGTCAGGCTCTTGTTCTCTCGAATCCATGGAGTAAGACATCAATTTCTCAATAAGAGAAATTCTGTTGATTGCATGATGGACTCCTTTGAAAAACATTGGCGCGCGTGTAAACGAGGTGCTCTACCTAACTGAGCTATAGCCCTTTTATTTGTGAGAAATATTTTACTTTGTATTTCATGTCTTGTCAAGATGAATAGTACTATTCATCTTGACAAGACATGATTGATCTCTCATATGTTTCCTGTGAGAATATTGCTTAGAAGTCAAATTCTATCTATAATCCATCAATGTGAGGGGTTTCTTTTGTTTCTCTTTGTGATGATAAATAACCTACTTAACCCAGTGGTTAGAGTATTGCTTTCATACGGCAGGAGTCATTGGTTCAAATCCAATAGTAGGTAGAACTTATTAGATACCGCAGTCAATGGTATCTAATAAGTATTTCTACCCGCCTTCTTTATTCTTTGTTATTTATTTTGTACCTTTTCCATTCCCTGCTACTCCTATTCTATTGAATTGATTGATTTTTTCCTTGCATCAGAATCCGATTACCCTTGATTGAGTCGGCAGAATCAAAAAAAGAGTATATAAACACAACCTCTTTTTATTATTTGGCCACGCCAACAACTAATTACGAGATTGCATTAATAGCCTCTACTCGCGTTCTAGCTCGTCTGAGAGCTAAATTCGCCTCAATTGTTTGTCTTTTCCCTTCAGCTCTACTCAAGTTAGCTTCCGCTATTTCAAGAGTTTGCTGAGCTTCTTTTGGATTAATGTCACTACCCCTTTCCGCATCGTTTACTAAAACGGTTATTTCATTATTGACTATTCTAGCGAAACCACCCATCAAGGCTATTGTAAACCATTGTCCCTTCAGACCTATTCTCAAAATGCCTATATCTACAGCCGTGGCAATGGGGGCGTGATTTGGTAATACACCAATCTGACCACTATTAGTAGATAAAATGATTTCTTTCACTTCCGAATTCCAAATAATTCGATTAGGAGTTAGTACACATAGATTTAAGGTCATTTCTTCGATTTGCTCTCCTCGTCTAGGTTCAGAGCCTTCGCGGTAGCTTCATCGATGTTACCTACCAAATAAAAGGCCTGCTCAGGAAGACTATCTAATTCTCCGGAAAGGATCAGTTGAAATCCCCTAATTGTTTCTCTTAGACCAACATATTTTCCCGGGGAACCCGTAAATACTTCTGCTACGAAGAAGGGTTGTGATAGGAAACGCTCAATTTTTCGTGCTCTTGCTACAGTTAAACGATCCTCTTCGGATAATTCGTCCAACCCAAGAATAGCTATAATGTCCTGAAGTTCTTTGTAACGCTGTGAAGTTTGCTTAACCCTTTGCGCAGTTTCATAATGTTCCTCGCCAACGATCCGAGGTTGAAGCATGGTTGACGTTGAATCTAAAGGATCCACTGCTGGATAGATCCCTTTGGCAGCCAGTCCTCTGGATAATACAGTAGTGGCATCTAAATGTGCAAATGTTGTGGCAGGGGCGGGGTCAGTCAAATCGTCCGCAGGGACATAAACTGCTTGAATGGAAGTTATGGATCCCTCTTTGGTAGAAGTAATTCTTTCTTGCAAAGAACCCATTTCTGTACTAAGAGTCGGTTGATAACCTACAGCAGAAGGCATTCTCCCTAATAAAGCAGATACTTCGGACCCTGCTTGGACGAAACGAAAAATATTGTCGATAAATAGAAGTACGTCTTGTTCATTAACATCCCGGAAATATTCCGCCATGGTTAGGGCAGTTAAACCAACTCTCATACGAGCTCCCGGCGGTTCATTCATCTGACCATAGACTAGGGCTACTTTTGATTCTGCAATATTTTGTTCATTAATGACTCCCGATTCTTTCATTTCCATGTAAAGGTCATTTCCTTCACGAGTACGTTCACCTACTCCGCCAAATACGGATACGCCTCCATGAGCTTTGGCAATGTTGTTGATCAATTCCATGATGAGTACTGTTTTACCTACTCCAGCCCCTCCGAAAAGTCCGATTTTTCCTCCACGGCGATAAGGAGCTAAAAGATCCACTACTTTAATCCCTGTCTCAAAAATCGATAATTTGGTATCTAACTGTATAAAGGCAGGCGCAGATCTATGAATAGGAGATGTTGTGCGTGTATCTACAGGACCTAAATTATCAACAGGTTCTCCAAGAACGTTGAAAATTCGTCCGAGAGTCGCTCCACCAACTGGAACACTTAGAGGAGCTCCTGTGTTAATCACTTCCATCCCTCTCATCAGACCATCTGTTGCACTCATAGCTACAGCTCTCACTCGATTATTTCCTAATAATTGCTGTACCTCACAAGTCACATTAATTTCTTGGCCAAGAGTATCTTGACCTTTAACTACTAAAGCGTTGTAAATATTAGGCATCTTTCCCGGCGGAAAGGCTACATCCAGTACCGGACCAATGATTTGAACGATACGCCCCTGGTTTTTTTCTTCAAGTGTGGAAACCCCAGGACCAGAAGTAGTAGGATCAATTCTCATAAGAAAAAATAATCAAAAGAGAGTCTTCTTTCATTTTGCAAACCTAAAAAACAAAAAAATGTCCGAAAGAAAGTTGAGCCCTTAATCCAATAAGAAATGGGAGTTAGTACTCGATTTCACTGATACGATCCAACTGAATCCAATTCCATTCTTTAACTCAATTCAATAAGTGAAGTTTCAAGTTCAACGACCTCATTTTCAAAAAGATCAAGTAGATAAATTAAGAATCATGAGGAATTCTTTCATTTCGCTAAGATTATAGATATTCCTAACGGAATTCGAACCTGAACTCTATTTATAGATTGATTCTTTTTCTGGCATTAGCTATTGTTTTTTCTTTTTGCATATTGATTTCCACCTATTCTTCTTATAGCCTTTCTTCAAGAATTCCACCTATTTTCACATCTAGGATTTACAACTACAAGACACTGTCAAAAGTTCATTTTTCT